TAACACCTGTTCTACTTTTGGAAGACCCTGTGTTATATCACCAGATCTCGATTTTTCATATATAAATGTAACTAATGTATCTCCTTCGTAAAGGGTTTCACCATAATGGCCATGAACAGTTGCTCCGGGGGTGGCCAAATAAGGCTTAGCTGTTCGCATCACTATCGAGTCAACTTGAACAAGTATAACTTGACCCGATTTGAGGGGCGGTCCATTTTTGACTATACATACATTTTCACAAATAAACTGTCCAAGACTAATTATTTTAGATGTCTCTGCACAATAATTGTGATGGAGAAAAGACCAATTCAAATTGAATGGATTTAAAATAATGTTACGGCATGGATCGGGATTCCAAATTTTTCCATTTTCATCCATTAAATAATATTTAAATTTAATCACTTGAAAAGTATGTTTTAAATTGTCAAGTTGCAAATAGTTAGTTACTAAGATCTGATTATGAGTTATTAAATGGTAAGATGAATAAAAATTCTCAATTGGAAGGCATGTTCCTAAAGGGCCCAATGAATTCCTAATTGGAATTAGGGGATCCTTTTTAATTGATTCTTTTATCACACTGTGATATTTTACATCCTTGAATGACCCCATTCGAGAACAATTGGCTGCTGACAAAATTATCAACGACTGACATTCCTTATTTCTATTCAACAACGTATGAATAGTTCCTTGAGGTTGGTTAAGAGATTGGTGAGTTTTTGCCTTGGAATAGGAATAAATGGCAGAAAAGGGGTTGATATTGGTACAATCTGATCCATTATCAGAGAGCACTCCTGACCCCGACGGATCATTCCTTTTTCCAATATACGAAATAGGGGATTTCACTAAGTTGATTCTTAGGAAATGTCGAATCAAACCATTTGTCCTTATTTCAACAAAAGAAGCACGGGCTTCTTCGCAAGAAGAACTTTTTTTGTCTTGGTTCCAATTCAATACTAAACAAGTCCGAACTAATTGAATACTTGTGTCAGAAATTCCTCGAATCGGTTTACCATTTCCATAAAGGATATAATTGACAATTCGAAGTTGCACATTATCCCTTTCCTGCAATGGATCCGGTGGAAAAAGGGTTGCTAAATTTATACCGTCCGTTATTTCATATGTGACGACAGGTCGAACTAAAACAAAAAACCTTTTCTTACTAGGTGTAATTCGTTGGACATAGATCCAATTTTTCCCTTTTTTGTATTCCTTGGAATTTCTTTTTCCTGTTCCTGGTGGTATCAAAACGCCAGTATGTCTGGATATCTTATCCGTCTCTCCAGGAAAATGGATATCTCCAGAAAAGATTTTCAGTTCAATTCGTTTTTTTTTTCTCTCCACCCGGACCAACCCACCGACTCGGCTTCTTAGATTTAAGGTGATTTGTGTATCGACCCCAACGATACTATTGTTCCGTACCATTATGGAAGAAGATCCGGGCAAGATATGCACCTCTTCAGGAATGAAAAAAAATCGATCTACTTTCATTTGGTATTTTGGCCTAAATTCCTTGACTCCTCGATACTCAATCAAATCCTCTTTTTTGATGACTGAATGCGTTTCTATAGTCCCATATTTAATAATGCCCGAACTCTTTCTTCTGTATCGAGGATCATCGAAATAAGCAAGAATACTATTTCGACGTAAAATACCATTTACGGGGATTTCAATCGAGATACCTGAACAGGGCATTAGTTCATTCTCGAGTTCTTGAATCGAGTGTAGTGGAATGATGAATTTATTTCTTCGCCTTTTTGACAATAAATCAGAATTCTCGTGGAGAATAGGCGAATATACGAGATTATACTGACCAGTACCTATTATTCGATTAAGGTCTGAATAATCAGGAATCCTATCGTCTTTTTGACCATAAAAATCCGAACTAAACAATTTCTGCCTCGCCTGATCATTGGTTACTGAGAGGTTAGAAGTATATCTTCGCTTGCCAGAAAGAGAATGCGCATTCATTTGATCCTGATCCTTGTGGATCGAAAGGTAGACTAGACTGGACCTGCACGGCCCTCCTAATAATATCCATAAATGACTTGTTTTTGGTAATAGATGAACATTACCATATGTAAATTCGGGTGCGTGATAAACATCGGTACTCCAGTGCATTTCTCCGTCTGAATCAGAATAAATATGTTTTCGAACCTTCTCTTTAAAATTCAAAGTGGATATTCCTGCGCGAATCTCAGCAATTACTTGTTCTGATTCTACATATTGATCGTTTTGAACTAAAAGCAAACTTTTGGGTGGAATATTCACATTATGTAGAATATCTTCACTCTCAATAGTTACATACAAGTCTATAGAACATAGAAAGGCGGGATGCCCATGACGTGTACGTGTCGGATGAACCAAGTCCTCATTGAATTTTATTTTTCCATTAGCTGGGGCTCGCACATGTTCTGCAGTACCCCCCGTGAATACTCCTCCGGTATGAAAAGTTCGTAATGTTAATTGAGTACCGGGTTCTCCAATCGATTGACCTGCAATA